ACGAATAGAACATGGATATATGAGTTGATACCATTACGACCTATATATATAAAGATATCCGGTGCGATCCTATGGGTCTAGCTATCGATCTGTATATATATAGATAATGATCTGGCGGGCCTCTTTTAATGAAGTAAAAAAAAAAAAATACCTTTCCCTTGATCTCATGCCTTAATTTAATAAGGTGGTAAAAGGTGCTAATAAGTCATACAGCATTAATAGATTCGTGGTAAAATCCCTCTATGATACGTTTTATTAGAAATTTTGGCCGATACCAATAAAGGGATCAAATGGTATATAGTTTCTTTTGTTGATAGATTGGAGGATTAGAAAGATGACTATTGCTTTCCAATTGGCTGTTTTTGCATTAATTGCTACTTCAGCAATCTTACTGATTAGTGTACCTGTTGTATTTGCTTCTCCTGATGGTTGGTCAAATAACAAAAATGTTGTATTTTCCGGTACATCATTATGGATTGGATTAGTCTTTTTGGTGGGTATCCTTAATTCTCTCATCTCTTGAACCTATTTGTTCTATTTAGATCCAAAAATGAAATGATCCCCTCCTAATTCTTTCATTTTCAGGTTGTGAGACACATTAAAATGAAATATAAGTCCCCAAAATGCAAATAAAGAAAAAAAATGAAAGGGAGGGGTCAAACAAACTTCTTATATTTAACTATTTAAAATTAAAAATGAAATTTAAAAATATATATATATTAATTAAATAATTTTATTATACTATTTATTTATATTTATAATATATTATTATTTATAAATAGTAGAAATTTTCTATAATATTTATAATACTATTTTGATAATATTATTTTTTTGATAATAACAATATTTATTTTATTATTATTAAAATGGAATGATTATAATTTTAAATTTATATATTCTAATTTCACTATATAGTTATTGTTAACTATATATAGTATTTCTATTAGAATAATATCTAATTTTATACAATTCAAATTTGATATTATTCTAATTACTATTAATATTTTTAATAATTTATAAAGAATCTAAATTCATTTTTTATTAAATGAAAATAAATTTTTTTAAATGAAAATAAGCATTTTGCAATTACTCTGAAAAACAAAGGAGTATCTGATCTAACTCTGCACAAATATGGCCCATCCATTGTGTATCAAGAACAAGCGGATATAGTTGAATGGTAAAATTTCTCTTTGCCAAGGAGAAGATGCGGGTTCGATTCCCGCTATCCGCCCAGGGTAATGGGTTCATTTTTTTTTAATAGGATAAAGAATTAAGTATAGTTGACAGTGATAGTAGAGTGGTTCTATCCTCTTCACTTCTATACTATTCCCTTCTTTTCCTCCTGCCCACCCTAAAATAAAAAGAAAAAAATAGTAATTAATTACTAGTTACCGGAGTCAAACCTCCATTTTTTGTCAAAAAAAATGTTGCGGAGACGGGATTTGAACCCGTGACCTCAAGGTTATGAGCCTTGCGAGCTACCAAGCTGCTCTACCCCGCGACGAAGAGAGGGACTGGGAACTAATGGACAAAGAAGGATTGAGTACACCCCTCTACCATATTGGTACAAATAGAATAGCCTATTTATACAGAATGGTAAAGGGGCTCCTCTATGATCATAGAAATGAATATAAAAAATGAAACGATATTTTAATGCTTACCAACTTGACCTTGTTGCTCCAGGCAACAAACATGCATGAACCATTTCACGAAGTATGTGTCCGGATAACCCAAAGTCTCGATAGTTAGCTCTCGGTCTTCCGGTTGAAAAACAACGTCGATGAAGACGTGTAGGTGCACTATTACGCGGTGGGGATTGTAACTTTCCGTGAATTTCCCATTTCTCACTCAACAATGGAACTTTACCTATTTCTTTTTTGGGGGATCGACGAATCAAATGATATTTTTGTTCCAATTTTTGCCTCTTCTTTTCCCTCTGAATTAAACCTTTTCTTGCCATAATGGTTCGGTTCTTCCTATTAGTATCAATGATAAAAGTCGGATCCTAGATGTAGAAATAGTAGAAATATAAGAAGGCGGACCCCCTTCTGCATCGAAAGAAATGATATTATCGAGGATATAACACATAAGAATTAACCAAATTTGCCCGATGTAGAGGCAATCAAGAAAGCCGCGTAAGTGAATATATAACCTACAGAAAAATGGGCTAATCCAACCAATCTTGCTTGCACAATGGAAAGAGCTACTGGTTTATCTCTCCATCGAATTAAATTAGCCAAAGGTGTGCGTTCATGAGCCCATGCTAAAGTTTCAATCAATTCTTGCCAATATCCACGCCAGGAAATTAAGAACATAAATCCAGTAGCCCAAACAAGATGTCCAAATAAGAACATCCACGCCCAAACTGATAAACTATTCATACCAAAAGGGTTATATCCGTTGATAAGTTGTGAAGAGTTTAACCATAGATAATCTCTTAACCATCCCATCAAATAAGTGGAAGATTCATTAAACTGTGAAACGTTACCCTGCCATAATG